AGATATGAACTGGGTAAATAGAAATGGAAAAGAGATGTTTCCAATTCATCAAAATGAGAAGCTTTTTCTACATCCATATGATCTACTAAAGTAGATCGGTATTGCCCATATAATAAAAGCAGATCTTGGTCCATGGAATCCCAAGAAGGTAAGAACTCCAACCTGTCCGATGCTTCTTCGGCCAAATACGATATACAAGTGGGACCCGCACTATGCGCAAGCTGTGCGAAAAACCGCTTCTTTTTTCCGGTTCTGAAACAACTTGGGCGAAATAGGGTTCTACCGGGAAACCATGGATTTTTTAGTTTTCGCCATTGGTTACTGGTTGAGCCACTGGAATGGAATGAGATAAGAATCTCTGGAGATCTTTCCTCTCCACTTACTCGTAACAGGCTTTCCCTCTGTAGAAGACTTCTTCCGAATGGCATAATTGGGAGATTGATTCCTCGATCTTCAAAGAAAACTGACTCCTCCTACTCCTTCTTCTCCTTTAGGATAGGGTCGTCGTTGGTCCTTTTTTGCACTAAAAAACTAGTCAGAGCAACTAACTGTCTACGTACGAAATTTACGGAACAGGGATAAGAAACCAGGCGGGATAAAAGAAGAGCGAGGTATAGTGAGAAAGCTCACCCCTGCCTTTAGACGATAAAGCCTTCTTTTACATCCCATCCCCTAGACAAATCAATAGGAAATGCTACAAGCCATTGTTGTTCTTTTGACGATGAACCACTCCGGTACAACAAGCTAAAGTGACCTCTACGCTTCGTCCCCGGTGCGTAGGGCCGATCCCCGTGTGCTAGAGGGAGGACCAGAAAGTTTGTGTTAAGCATATAGTTGGTTCTTGTCTTGTTTAGGCATTTGGTGCCCTCTCTGCCGGCCTGCTTAGTGGCAGAGCCACCTTCTTTGGGGTCAGTGAGGAGGACAGGACAATCCCCCACTCCGGCGGTTTCTTTGTGTTAAGAATGGGTACTTCTTGGTCTTTGCCGGAATTCCGACTTGGGGGTACCTTTGACCGATTGCCTGCCCCTTCATTATTATTAGTAAGATGGAGAAAAGCTGAAGAGGAAGAAGAACCTTTCAGAATGGGTTCCCCCCCTCAAAACTAAGAGGGGATTCTCTCAAAATCTCTGAAGCGATAGGACAAGTCATGGTGATCAATGGGGAAGACGCATTGCCCTCGAGCTCGATTAATAATGCACCTGAAGAACCACGAAAGGAGGAACATACTTCGGAATACTGAGAGTATAGGGAAATGATTTAAAGCGGACCGGAAGAAGCCCGAAGAATCAAACAAATAATGAATGAATGCAATGAAATCAATGGAGGGGCATACAGTCAAGTACCTACATTCCGATTCCCAATCATGGATGAGCCTCCCTGAACTTCCAATTGAGTACTTTAGCAGGAGGATTCTTACTCGAATTGGTAATAAGGTGGGTAAAACAGTGCGAGTCGACGAACATACAGCCAGCAAGGGGAAAATTTGCACGCATAAGCGTTGAAATGAATTTGAACAAGCCTTTGGTCCCTAAAGTTCAATTAGATTAGGGAAAAGAACTCAGAGAATTGAGTATTTATCCGTTTGATTTCTTTTTAATGCGGTAAATTCGGTCACAGATCCGAGTCATGTTTACAACGGACTGAAATCAAACCGACACGAGTGCAGGGAAGGACAATAATGATGCTATGAGAACTGATACAGAGCAAGAGAAGCAAAATGTTGTAGTAAATAAACCTTCACAAAAATATGGTCCTTGGATGATAGGTCAGAAAAGGGGACGACGCGGAGTGATAAATTTAAATCAGAGAAGGGGAATTAACGGAGGTGAGCGAGAACATGATGGCAATAAGCAATAATAAGGGCTCTCGGTTTGCAGTGTTAGAAACTGAAGAACCCGAAGGGATGGCCGATGAGCACAGGCTCGCCGGAGTGATCAGGAGGAACAATGATATAGAGCAACGGGAAGAAGGTCGTCGTCTCTTTGGGAAGAGTCCAGCTCCAAGTACGCGGTCCAAGCACAGCTAAATGCACAGAGACAACAGAGCACCCGGAATCAGCAAGCCATCCAGGGGGCCGTCCCCCACTTAACAACCTAAAAACCCTCCTACCCAATCGCAACCGAAAAACCCAGCGCAAGCTCCGCCCAGACCCGCTTATAACAACGCTGCGCCTCCGGCCAATTATGATCCTCAGCAGCAACAAGGTGCTCCCAAGCGACCCTGGGGACCCAATAGAGCTCACTACCCGCCATTAGCCCTACCCATTCCTACCCTATTCTCCATCCTTCTGACCTGTAAAACCCTTTCTCTGCCCAGAGATAAACCACTCCCCTGGCCTCCTGGTCTCGACTACTCAAAGTTCTGTCCATTTCACCGATACGCAGGCCGTACCATCGAAGAGTGTCATACTTTGCGTGATGTCATCTAGATGAAAATCTTATCAATTGGAACGAAGTTAAGGCATACCTTAAAGTTAAAGCCGCCAATGTCACTGAAGCTACTGGGGACCTATACTAATCCAATGCCACAACATCAAGGGGGACAAGTCACCACTCAGGGACCTACACCGGTACAAACTAATCCAGGACTTTCTGCCAGCGCTAACACCATCCGAGCTTGCACTCCCGCTCGAAGAGAGATGCCTGTGAGACCCTCTCAAGTTCTTTAATTCGAAGGAGGTTCTGAGAATTCAAAAGTCCGAAGTCACTTTCTTTGTCCCTAGGAATCTCAGTTCCAAAAGCTGACGAAATCACTATGGAACCGGACCTCCTCGCTGCCGCTTAATTCATTACCAGGAAGAGGCAAATTCGCTTTTTTAGTAAGCCGGGTTGAAAAGGTAAAGAAGGAAGAAGAACGAATGCATGGGCAGGTGAAATGAGCCCTTTTTTTGAATCCCCTCGTCACCTACTAGTGAGCCGGAAAGCTTAGGGACGCCTCTCGTTCCTCTTCCCCCATTTGACAACCGTATCTCGTTCGGATGATTCTCTGAAACCCCCTTAACTAAGAGATAGAAAGGCGAAGGGAAGTTCGGAAAAGCCTAGCAGACGGGACTATCAACCCCTTTCTATTAAGACCTCGGCACCATCCTTACCCCCCTACGAAAGATTTAGCCCTATTTATAAGAGGAAAGCTCCCAGGTTCCACATCTTAAAGAAGTGCATGACCAGATTGGAAGCACGGAGGTTCATTCGCAATGGGACAACTCACCCAGCCATGATGCATGACAGAAGAGATCGAGCACAAAATGGAGTTTCCCTCTTGGGTGAGGCTCACGTCCGGAAAGAATCTTTTTCAAGACTTTATCTCCTATGTTGACCTTTCTCTATATTACCTTATTTTGGAATTCACTTGAAAGCCCCTTTTCTGGTAGACCTGGGCATGTTCCATGGCGCGAAGTCTCTTCTCATCTAATAGCTCTTTGGGGATATATAAAAAATATGCTCTCTATCATCCACATCCAAATCTTTTTCAAGCTGGGCCCTGATGTTTCAGGGAATGGCGGAATCCGTCTCTAGCAAGTACGCAACTGGCCTTAAATTGTATCGAGCTACAGGCCCTTCTCATAAGATGTTGTAAGCTACGGGCCTTATTCGACGAAGCTTAAAGCAGACATCAAGAGCTAAGAAGGGGGCCAACAAGCCCCTTTGAAGCTAATGCCTTAGAAGCTACAGGACATAGAAGCAGGCCAACAAGTTGATTGAATCTTTTCCAGTCTAGAGACTGGCGGATTACCTTCGAAACAAAGGATTGCAAAATTCCTTCTGCTTTGGACAAGATAAGTGGACAGATGAGTTGAATAATACAGGGACTGATAAGCTAAGCGAGGTCCCCCTTTGAGATCTCCCAACCTAAAGGCTTTATTCAGAGGTGGGTCTTTCAACCGCTTACTCTTTCGATTTCGGTGAAGGGTGCACTACAAGAGAATCGGTACTAAAGATATTAAATGGGGGGATTTCGCCGATATTGAGTCGACTATAAACTATTCATCTTGCTTGGAACCGTCGTTGTGTATGGGAAAGAGGGCTTCTACCTATGCTTGGTTGGGAAAAGGGTGAATGGTCCCAAAAGGGACGGGAAAAAGCCACTAGAAAGAACGGGGGGTCATCCACTCCGTCGCTGGGTAGTCCACTTTATCCGTGACTCTGAGTACAAGATTTCCGGGATCAAGAAACTAGCAAACAAATATGCTCGGCTGGACTCTTTTCTCGTATGCCCGGAAAATGGAATTTCGGTACAACTCCGCTTGCTGCAAAGCCTTTATTTCTCGTCCAAACACTCCAGATCTGCACTTCCCTTTACTCCATAGGGCCGAAGCCTTATTAAGTTAAGAATTAAGAAGGGCTTTTTTTATAGAGAGAGAGTCAGGGGCGATCTATATTGCTTACCACAGCTCTATTCCCGACTTGAAATCCATAACGGACTTTAAGAGAGGATGAACATTCCCGTTCTATAGGTAGCACTGCCCCTATTAGAGAAGGGTGAGGGCCCACTTCCGTACTTCTGATCTGCTAGCACTGTGAATTACCTTAGACCTACGCAGCAGGAACGAGATGGAGCACCTACTCTACTGGTCGTCTGCTCTCTCGAGGTCGTCCTTATCTAGGTACAAAAAGGACATTACGGGGTATCTCCAAAATTCGATGTACTTCGTGCAGGACACATCTCATGTTTGCCGAATCTAAAAACCATCGCCTTTGCATCCAAACACTTCACGGCGGCTATGATCAGATCCCAGTGTTGGTTCACTTTTGACTTTATCCTCCACCAAATCTTCTGATCTCCTGTTCTCAATGATGTTAAGCAGCTCCTGATCGCAGCAATCATGCCTTCGAAGGTACGTTTTTTTCATTCGGGGTCTTACCTTGGGGATAGACGATGGACCCGCCATTCGACATGATGCAGCATTTTGAAAGAAAATTCCATCAAATCAAAGGAGTTGACATTTCTGACATCTCTTGACACCCTTACTTTTAATAGGGGGCCTTGCCTCATGATTTTCTTGGCAAGCATTTGGCTGTTGACGTGTCCTCCGCACCCACTTGAATGAGCTTGTTCAACAATGTGTGCTCCTTATTTCGGAAGGGCGAGTGACCTTTTGTAAAGGACATCTCCCAAGATCACAAATCGTCGGGAAAGTTCCCTCCGGGCTCTCCTCTGACCACGAGTGGCGTACTCCGGTATGAACCCGTCTTGAGGTAATTGTAGAAAGAATAATACCATGGTTCCCATCGTCCTCGTAATCTTCCTCGTCTTGACTGGTGATAGTTCATCATGTTCCAACTCCCGATAGTCTTCATCCAAGAAGATAAATGAGTCCCGTTCGGCGGAAGGGCTCTCTGTGGCTCGGATGTCGATGACAAGCGACTCTGTGCTTCGGTGTACTAGCATGTGTACTAGAGCGGCTGAGTATGAATTCCATAAGGGCTGGCGAGTCAGCCAAGCAATTTTAGATTCTCGGAACATGGGTGAAGGTGATCTCCCTAAAGCGCTTGATCAGGTCAATGGCAAGTTCTTGGTACGATATGAGTTGGGTCTCTTTGGTCTTCCATTCTCCTATACCTCTCTCTATAAAAAAAGCCTTTCCCCTTTTCATAATACCCACGGTAAGCATCCTGCTCTCGATCCAGAGCTACTGCTTCAACAATCAACTGAGCTTAGGAAGTCAGGTTAAGACGTCGACTTATAATTGGTCTTGCCCGAGGAGATGAAAAAGAATTAGGGCTTGCTTTCTCAATTCACATCTATGAGCGATGATTCCTCTATCTCTTGCTCGCTTCGATCGGACTCTGGCAGCTTAGGGAAGAATGATGGCTCGCTAACAAGGCCCCTAAATGACCGCTCAGAAGGCCTACCTCTTTTTTTCCCAATCTCTCACTCGCTCGTCCCTCTCTCATGAAAGATTGTCTCTCCTCTCCCGGCGGCTTTTAGTCATGTCTATAGCCAGTTGCTAAGACGATTCCCACTCAAGCATTCTCATTCAACGGTCTATCAATGCTGCCTTATTTAGTTCAAAATTCCTTTCTTTCTACTAGTTCTTACATAAGCAATTTGCAGGAAGTAAACGAAGTCTTTCCTTCCTAAATCCACTCCGGAAGTCACGTCTTTCAGTACTGGGACTGAAGTCAAGTACTTTCGAGTTGCTCTTTGCCCAAAGCCCTCTTTCCGACTTAGAAAGACCAACTAACAATAGCTTTAGCATCTCTTGAGTTGGAAAGGTCTTTATAGAGCTAAGGGGAAGGTTTGGAACCCTAGTAGCAGAATGGAATCAGCGGGCTGACTTCCATGCTAACACGAGTAGTTTAACTCATAATTACCTCGTAAGGGCTTTTTTAATTGTTTTTGCTTTGCTATAAACTTTTTAAAAAGTCTTCAAATAGCCATTGCATAGTTTACGAATTATGCTTAGTAGGGACCTAAACACAGGAATGGTTCAGAGTCAGACCACGCCTTATGACGAAAGGGGGAGAAAGGACTGTCGATCTGTGATCAAAGAAAACTATACCTGAAGAATGGGATACAGATTGACCGGCACAAAAGCCATCTCTATCAATCTACGCTCATTGATGAGACGGCGACATAGAGAACTTTGTCACCCCCTTGTCACTTAAAAGTAAAGAAGAGATACAAACTTTTGAATATAAATTTGGTGGGATCGAGGATGGAATCGAATAGCGAATGCACTTGACCGACCCGCCATCTCTTTCCTTCAATAATGCCTTCGCTTCACTTCAAGACGCTATTTGCCAATAAGAAAAAAAACTACCTTTTTTATTTGAATGGAAGAAGCCGAAGGGGTGAACGAGCGCTGCGGTAACGAGCTTTCCTTCTGCCGGCCTTTATAGGAGTAGGGGAGCGTGGTGAGATAGATAGACGCCCAATCCTGCAGCAGCTAGTTGCTCGGCCTTAGTCTTGGGCTGATCTCACACTTCAATCAAGCCCTTCGTACTTCGATCCAATCAATCGATCGATCAAGAGGCTAATCTCTTTTGTTTGGGCCGGTAGCTAAAAGAAAGTCCTCGCTTTCTCTTGAACAAGGGAAGGGCAGCATAGCATTAGCTTCAATTAAACAAGCTCAACCTTGAGAAAGGTGGTAGGCCGAAGAACCGTTGAACGCTTCAACTTGGCCACTGAAGAAGGCGAAGGCTGGGCGAGAGACTAGGCCAACTTACTGCTTACTGCTATGCCATGGTTGAAGCTTTAGGCTCCATAGACGGAACTATGTATTAGGTATTAGGGAGGGGAGGACACCACTCAGCACCCCACGGAGCGGTGGGGTTCAATGCCTAAAAAAAAAAATAGAAAGATGAAGGAACAAAACTGATCATGACATGAGTTAGGCTAGAAGAACAATCTGTCTCATATGCGGTACAGTCTAGTATCCATATCTTGAATAGGTGTCAGTGTGGAAGGTCAATTCCATCTTTCTGCAGAAGGAGATTCCTATACCAGTACTCAAATAGTAAGTACTGAGAGTACGATAGTTATTTTCTGTTGAAGGAATAGACTCTGGTCTTAGAGAAGTAGCTAGCTATCGGCCAACGGAGCAGTACATCCCCTATCTTTCTGATCAGGTCAAAATGTTACTACAGCTCATGCTTCTGCTGACGAACCGCTCATCGACCAGTGGAACAACAACTCCTAAATCAATAGGGCAAGTAGGACTAGTCTTTATGGCCTTATCTGCTCTTTCCCCTCCACTGCACTAACAGCAGGAATTGCTCTCTTTGCCAAACCAAATGCTTCGGCTAATACATCTGCTGAATATCGGTTTGTCCTCGCCAATGGACAAACAACCTTAGCTGTTCTCTCAACTCCTGGTCGAGGAACACCGCTTCCGGATGACTTTGTCTCTTCTACCTTAGGCTGCCTTCTGCGGTACTTATGTACTCTCACTAACTTCAGACCGTGCGCTCAATCCAAATCAACTTCACTGCGGAACTGCACTTCCGGGCTTTCGACTTGGTCTTTCTTCAGGGCCACATCAAGGCTTCCTGCCAGCTCACACTTTTTTGGTGCCTCTCACACCAAAGGCTTACTTTAAAGCTCACTCTATAGTGGAAGGAGGACTTTAACCAGCGATTCAAGCCCCCCGCCTAACTATGGATGCATCGTGTGTCACCTGTTTGATAGCTCATTTGCATCTGAAGAGAAATAAGACGGAGGATGAAAAGGCTTACCCATCCAAAGAGGTTCTTTTAACCCCTTTCAAACTAAATGCATAACACATAAGGCTATCGATGATTGGGTTTTATGCATCATCATTGATCTTACAAACGAAAGGTTATGTGCGTCCTCATCTTTGAATCTTACTCCGCATCGTATCCCCCATCCTCTATTCGTGTGCTCACCATAGCTATCAGCAGCAACCATCCAGTTGGCTTATCGACCCTAGTTGTCTACTATGAGTAGGGTACAAATAAGTGCTCATTAGCTGCCTTAATCTAGAGCTTTTGTGGGAGTTCACTAGCCCTCCTTACCGACCTTATCAACTACATTCGATAGCTGTTCAACCACTGCCGATAGAGAATGCTTGCTAGTCTGTGATAACAAAGATTGTTATCTTACAAGGGCCTTTGCAGCATCGTATCCCCCTTGAGTCTTGTTGCATAGCTACCATCCAATCCATCTAAAGTAGGCTTTTATCGACCCTTGTAGGCTTATCTGTCACCTCAACGAGCAACAAAATCCACACCTTTTAAGAGCAAAAGAAAACCAAGCCTAACGACTTTACTTTCATACCAGGAAATCGAAGATGTGCCAAATCGTTCTCTATCGAATCGTAGTCTAGAGCCAAATGAAACTGATTCCATACGAGTCAGTCTGTCAGTTGCTGCTAACAGATCTTGGTCACTGCATCTGCTCGATGTCAAAAGGCCTTTCTTCATGGAGACCTCCACGAATAGGTTTATATGAGTCCTCCACCAGGTTTTCGAGCTCAGGGGTAGAAAGAAATACGGACTTAAAATAGTGGAGACTGAACCCTCTACGGAGATGATAGAAGATATGAACCGCTCAATCGATACGATAGAAGAGGAGCTCCGAAGGTTCCTCTCTTCACTCTTCTCGGATGATAAGTCGAGCTAACCTATTCATAAGGTGAGCTAACCTATCCCATAAGCCCCTAGAGTTAACTTGTCTTTGACTTTTAGTTCATTACTTTATTCAGGTCGAAAAGAATGACGCGGATCCTGGAGCAGGTTCTCAAGCAATCCCAGAAGTGGTATGCAAGAAAGGTCTCAGTATAGAAGGTTGGAAGTTTCCCAGCCCCGGGGGAGTGTCCGTGAGTGTTGGTGAACGGTATACGTAGAACAGGTGAGTAAAGAGTTGTCCTTTGAGCTCTTAGCTCTTTTGGTACCGTCGGTATTGCTTCTTTCTTTCAAGTTTTCCTAGGCCTACATCCCTTGGTCCACGGATTAGCAAAGCGGGCCGATGAGATGAATTGGTTCCGGGGTATGCCTGCCGAGGTAGGCAGGGCAATAAGGGCAAGGCTGCGGGAAGAGTTTCAGAACTAGGCGAGAGGACTCCTGTCCATAAGGCTAGGAAGGCGGGAGCACCAAAAAAAGAGGAGTAATGCTTAACAGGGACAGTCGGGGACTTTCTTGATAAAGTAACGAAGACCCTACCTTAAAGCTAGCTACGCATAGCCCTGTTCTACGATGAAAGACTTTTCTGCCTAGCTTGACGACTGACTGAACAGGACATATGGCCGGGCAGGACGGCTTTGCTTAAGACCGGAATGCTACCCCCGCTCGAACTCACTTTCAACGCTCGAACTCCAGAACGAAACTCAAGTCATTGCTCATTCCCGCTCATGCTTGCTATAACAATTCCCTTGCCTACTAGACTTGTCTAAGAAAAGATGCACGAGCCACTCTTTCTCTTATATACGGTATTTTAAGATAGTGATTTGAATGCCTATCCCCTGCCTATGCTAAGCCTTTACTACCTACCCTTACCTGTCCGCCTTGAACTACTGCGCCTGCGCATACCTTTTCTTGCTCCATCCAGAAGGTAGCTTGAACTGGCATTGTACAGATATATAGCCAGTAGAAAGAACTATTCCCAAGCTGGAGAGGTGGGAGAGGAGAGAAATTGAAGTGGATCTCCTATCTATATTCGACAGCTTGAAGAGGGCGGATTTTGAAAGCAAAATTTTCATTGAAAGCGATTGTGCCTACCACAGTCAAGTTCGGTATTTACTAGCAAGGAAAAGGGTAGGATCTACCAAGACGGGTGGCATGTGAACCGCTTTGGAGTGAATCGGTTAAGAACCGCAGATGGCACATCGAATCCCCGGACGATCGCAGCCACTTTGCTGAGTTGATAGATAGATAGATGAACTAGCCCGAGGACCAAAGGAGAGTACTTCTTTTGCCATTGGAAGCTGCTGTCAGTAGGCATGCGCCAGAAAGAGAGATTGTATTGTAGCTTAACTTATTAAGCAAAGCCGGCTCCAGTTCTATTCAGAATAGGGCAAGAAAGCGACTTGCCGCCTCAGTCACGAAGGAATACCGAAGAGCCTAAAGAGGGTGTTAGAATGCAGCTAGATAGAGAACTATAAGATAAGAGGGATTCCATGGGTGAGAAGGCTGACATGAAGGCTCTCATTCCAAACCGGTAAAGCGCAAGGGGGCAAGCAGTTGACTCTTTCACTCGGACTCACTAGCAACTCCAGGAGCGACCCCTCATCATCTTACGATGAAAAGCAGGTTGATTCCGTGGTAAACCACAACGAGTAAGCGAGATAGGGTGAGGTAAAGCCTCAGACCGGTCAAAGGAGCCTCCGTAAAACCTCATCAGACAGGTAGCGGAAGCTGATAGAAAGGGGCGATGAGCTCAGTAGAGGAGAAGCCGTCCTGATGAAATAGAAAGCCCTAGCAATGAGTGACTCAAATCTAGCCGTGATGCGCGAGGGCCAATATTCAAATGAAAGCAAGGGGCTGATTGCCCTCATGGGGAAGGGATGAATACGAGCAGTCGGAAGAGCAGCTCTCTCAGAAGCAAGCAATCCAAGAATTGATGGATTTGGTAGAGTGCCAGTCACAACACTAGAACCAAGTTAGGTGAGCTTGAAGGCATCGGTTGAAGCCCTTAGTTGCAAGGTCTTTGACTGTGCCCAAGAAAGGGATGGATAATAGATCTTATATAGTTCCCACTTCCACTTAACAAAGGAAAGATATCACACACTACACAAGACAATCATGTGCAAGCTGCTTGAGTTGAATCAGCCTCAATTCCTCTCTCACTCACGATGAAAGCTAAGAGCTTGCTCGAAGACAGCCTTTACTTTATAGTTGTAATCTATCCTATCCTTTAGGCGGGGATAGGTTCATAGGAGGACTTGGTTACATAGGAAGGAAAGGCTTAAACTAGAAGGGATAAGAAAGGGAATTTGTGCAACACTCTTAGTAGAAGGCCGAGTTGAAACTCCCTCTATCCTCAGTTATTGCGTACAGGACAAGCAAGTTATTGAGGGCTCTTTATGCCAAATACTTTTAAGGGGATAAAACAAGAAATCTCCTAAGCAATAAAGATCTTCCTATTGATAGTGAGACTGGCTCCCGGGGAAAAGGAATTACACTAGATCTTGGCAAACTCCAACAAGCTCGGCAGGGAGAGAAAGAAGAGAAGGAGAAGAGGAAGTACGACGAAAAGGGTATGAAATAGGTTGCTTGTGAAAAGGGTATGAAATAGGTTGCTTGTAGCGATTTCGATTGCTTATTCGGTTGGGATTACCAGCCGACTTGCATGACCAAAGAATAAGATAAAAAGAAGAGTTCCCGCCTACGGCTACATGCCCATTAAGAGCTATACCTGGAGTCGAGCTAACTGCATAAGAAGAGGGGAACTTTCCTTTAAATGCAATTCTTTCCAGCATCCATGAGATGAAATCAATAGCAGCGACAAAACCAGTTGCGTATAGTAAACTTGGTCGGGTAAGATGAACATCCATTAGTGAAGGAAAAAGGCTGTACAACAAAGAGTTTGATTTCCCACTCATGAAAGCAAGCCTGTGAGCAATCCTGTCTCAATCAAGACATCTCATCTTATGCAATCAAGCAAGAGCTAGGTCAAGCGCATCTAGTTCTATTCGTTCTCCCTTGTAGCAGCCTTCGTAGCTGTTGTTCTTTGTTGTGCCAGGCAAGCGAATAGTGAGTTTGTCCATCGAGCTGCTTGTAATGGGTTGAAAATAGAGTCCTTTGTTCTGTCTCAGATTGGGTACTGCATGGTATCCTAGTAAGCTGAGCTGTCTTAAGAGCTAATCCTCGTTGGTAATAAGTTTCGAATTTGCCTTCAGGCTGAAGGTAAAGTAGCATTTGACTTACTAAACTACAGTAGTCTGGTAATCGTACTACCAACAGGGGAATCCTTATACCACTATTAAGCCATGCTGATGCTATTACCTGGTATCGAGCAAGTCATACCGAGCTAGGTGAAAGAGAAAAAGGAATGGGACTAGCTAGAGAGAAGAACGTCAAACTATCATACACTGGGAAAAGAGTCAAAGTCAAGACAGACCAAGGCGATAGAGAGAGAATCCCTATTGTGTTACCTTTCCTGGAGTCACTCAAACTGAGCTTGGGATATGCCTTTTTTCAGACTACCTATCACCGATTGACCTGAGATGAAACAAGAGCTGAGATAGATGTTATTGCAGCTTAATGTTCAATAGCAAGAGACATACTACCCTGTGTGACTAGCTAGCATAAGGTGTGCTTTCACTATCCAGCCTTGCATTCTAGCTTTTGCGAAGCACAGATAAAATAACCGATTCAGTCTCTGCCATTAAGGGTATGAGTGAACTCTGGTTTACCTACTCAGAAGTAAGAGAGAGCTACTACTTCTAATACCTCACTCTTTCAACCATCTTCCTTTTTCTCAAGAAAAGCAAGTATCCTCCCTTGGACTTCATTTCAATTCTCATTTGCTTTGTCCACCTTTGCCTCTTCAAGTAGGCTCATTCTCGAAATGACAAAAGTCTGACCTAGACTGGTCCTTAGTCTGTAGTTCTTTTGCCTTATCATGCTCGTAGAAGGCTCTTGGAACTAGTGGTTAACCATTTCTACGTGAGACTGTTGTTTATTAATAATGAGTCTTTTCCTGGGCTCGTATGAAAGTCTCAGTGAGTAGTTCCCCATTTTAGTGCCAATAGTTTGAGTTTTGACTCCTTTTATGGCCTTATAAGGTAAAGTATAGCTTGCTCATAACCAGAACATTGATCTAATCCTATTTCGGGAGCAGCATTTACACCAATGTATTCAAATAAGCTGCTGTAAAGAATGATAAGTTGGTCTTGCTCTCCTAATCACTCGTTAGCTTATCCATCTCTCATTATCTGGGCTTCTTCTTCTGCTTTTTGACATCTCTGGAAAGAGCTACTTCTGAACATTCTAGCAACAAGCTCCCTCTGGGGGTAGTCTCCCTACCGGTCGACGGTAGTCTCCCTCCCCAAGTCGGTCGACGGTAGCACATCTCCTACAAAAGAGAGCTTCCAAGCCTCTTGCATTTTAGCAGAAAACACCTACCACCATTGAACAGAGTACAGTTCATTCACCTATCATCTCATATAGTAAACCTCCTACTTAAACTTTGATAGATCATTTGGATGGCACAAGACTACCATACCATACTTATCAATAAGAATAGTCTTACTTTCACACTTTATGCATTCAGCACCCCTTCCTCTAGTCTTTCTACCATCTCACCAGCATCAAGTACATCTTTTTTATCTTATGTCAGCTTCTGTCTGTGCTTTGGAGTCTTCGTTCCACTAGCTGGTAGTCTCTGTCTATGAGAGGGAGTGAATGTGCTTGCTGTTGTTGAACCATTCGCCTATCGTAAGGGTATGGGCAATTGCCTTCTGTCGGTAAATAGATAGAGGTGATGGGGAGTGAGACTAAGAAGATGTTCCCCTAGCGCTTCCATCAAGCACAAGACTCACTATATAGGAGAAGACCTAAAGGAACTATTCCAGCTTCAGTCAAATTCAACATAGTACGTGAGTTGCCCACCTATATCAGTCCCAATGCTTGATCTTTATGGTAGTAATCAATGAACCGCCAATGAAAGGACAACTCTTCCAGGCCTCATGTTTTCACACTTTAGTATGCTTCATCTTATCACCTATCATCTACTCTTGTGTATGCTGAACTGCTGCATCTACCTTTTTCTCATCTCATATTGTCAAAATCCTACTGAATATCATCATGATTGCACACAACTACCTTACTATCATTGTCCAAATAAATTTTCTTAGTATTACACGGAATGGGATCATCACCAGGTCCAATAGACGTGAGCTGTCCTGCCAGACCGAGTTCTTCCAATAGCGCATATAATGCTTTCTCATCGAAGAGAACTTCTGAATCTCCTTTACTCGAAATATAAACCAGACTGATGTATCTAGTAAATGCTATCCCAGGAAACCTTTTAGCAAACTCACGGTCGAAGTCCATTAAGACTATATCGAATAATACCTTGCTGATGTCACCCACAATTTGCATACAACCAGCAATGCTTACTGTATTTCCATCCATATCAATGGCTGGGAGATTAAGAAAAGATGATATGAGATTATAACAAACAGAACCTTCACCAACTAAAGACTTAACCTTCTCTAAAATCATACTTTTTGTAATAATAAATAATGACTTATCTAAGCTAAGACTGTACAGTCTATCCACCTTTCCCATTTCTCGAATACTATCATAAAATGGATCAACTAGATTTATCATTCGGTAACCATCTTTTGGCAAGCTACCATGAGAAAGACGATATAACATTATGCTTAATCCCATAAACACCAATACATCCTTTTCATCAGGTAGAACCACTGTAAACAATTCAGGATCTTTGCTTGGTAAAACCATGAAATCTGGAATTTGTGTTGTCATAAGACTTATATACAGTTTTATATAATCCTTACTTACGAAATGAACTTCTAGCGGTGATAGAACGTATAAACCGCAAAGTATCCTTTGTTGAATATCGGCTAACTCATTTCGAGACAGACGAGTAAAGGAATTCTGTGTTAGATCGTTATAGACAAACTCAATATCCTCAGATAGCAGCACTAGCGAGCTTTCAATAGATGAGCTATAGAATCTTACAAATACAAACTGATTAAATAAACTTTCTACTACTTTTGGTGGTCTTGTTATTATTTTTTTCATCATCATAGTCATTCTCCTATATTATTAATTGAAGACACATTTGGTAATATACCCATTGCTAGAAAGACAGCTACCATCACTCCTAAACCTACTGCCACCCTAACATTAGGGTTAGCAGGAATATTCATATCCGAGAAAGGAAACTCATTCTCTAAGGCTGATAATACATCTCCAGTAAGGTATTTATTTTCAATAAAACAAACCTTTTGAAATTGATCATAATGATTGTCAACCTGAAAGAATTGATTATATGATAATGCTCTAGGAAAGACTTCGCTTGGTGGGGCTATATCATGCATGCCAGGCACTAACACGTACCAGACAGTACAACTAAACCCCCAAGCCGACCAGAAGTAAGAAACGACCGTATTTTCCCTTAAAAAATGTTAGTACATCTACTAAGACTTTATCGTATTCCTCATTCACCAAACTACGCATACCTGCCCCTTTCCTGCTATAAGTAAACAACTCTGGTACTGAAAATGGTACGCTATTAGATAATAATCCTAGTTTATTACATAAAAGGGTTAACTTCTCTTTTAACTTATTTGTAATATAAAATTCTTGTTTAATATAGTTAAAATTATCTGGTAAAAAGCGGTAACACAGACCCATTAGATCATCAAAATTACAATTTTCTGCTTGATGTACATTATTTTCTTGTTGTTGAATAATTGATGACTTTTGAATAATAGGAGAATGTGGAGTATGTTGTATGTATTTATCAAAGATACTATGACGATTTAGATGAGATTTTGACAAAGGAGGAAAACTAAATGATGACTTAGGTAAAGAACTACTTGATAACGTTGGTAATGATGTTAGATTCCCAAATAAGTTATTATTCAGACTTCGACGATAAGACAAGAGTTGCGCACTACTACTTCTAACCTTCTTCAACGATGATTCAATATTATCATGACACACAGGTAATAACCGTAATCTCTCTATATCTGGTACTGTTCTTGAAGTTGAAAATACTGGTTTCATTTTGATTTGTTTATTCTTTATTTCAAGCAAGAACTCTAGGATTTGACTTCCTTATTTGTTTTAAAACTGAGTTATCTACTTTCTGTAAGCATCTTATAGACGACATTCTGACTGCATCAAAATACTATAAGAAAAAGACACACTCAGCCTGTTTCAAACTAAGGTATGATGAAGGTGCCATACCCTGGACCAATTAGTTCTTATAGGACAAACTCCATCATTGAGAGGTTTCCCAGCATTCCAGGAACTCCCGATGGAGACAGGCATCGAATACAAGCTACTCCCAAATCTATATTCAGTAAAGCAAACTATTCATGGATTTTCTATGGAGAAGTAGTGGTTCATGGATGAATTTCAGGCCACACCCATGTGACTTGCTTCTGTTTACATGTCTTTTTCGTTTTGGTTAACATGTCCATAGTGCCGTAACCCTTGTCAAACAAGCTTGACTGACCCCTCTAGCAAAATTACTAGAGAAAGGCACTGTACTTTCTTGAATAAGGATACAAATTTGACAGTGAAAATTATATATCCTAAAGGGTCTCTACTTTGTTAGAGTACTTTTACTTTAGGTTTAGTCCTATTGCCTGGAAGTAGAGGGGAGTTCACTCACACCCGGGGCTGCTTCATTCTCCTAAGCCTCAGAATAGACACCTTGCTGAAGCCCTAGGAGGGGAAGGAGTTAGTCTTCTAGTTTATCCCAGACTTATTGGAAATGGAAAGCCAGGGGAATGCTACCAACTCCCTTTACTCCCACGTTGGAAAGCATATGAACTTGACTGAACTGAATGACCAGCCCCGGGCCGGGGTAAAAGAAGAAGGGATAAGATAAGACAGTAGCACCCACCACTCTGTCAGTAGAAGGTTATCCAGTCGATCTTCGTAAGTAAGTAACACTTTCATCGATGATTCCTCTAATCCTCTAAAGGCTTAGAAGGGAGCTGAACCGTTTATCTCTATGAAATTCTTTGGCAGAGGGACTATAAAGTGGCCTCACTTCGCTCGCCTCCCTTCCGGTCGCCTCAGCTTCTGAATCCAATCTTGAACGTTCAGTTAGGCATTCACAAATTCACTTCTCTTTCAAGTTCCAATAAGATTGTTATGCTCGTCTCGTGGTGACTTCTCAGTTAGGAATTATCATTGCCCCTTATAAATGGTTACAGGACTAGGGCCCTACTAGCCTCATCGGCCGATGTCTGCCGTCTCGCGATTCTTGCGTTTATGGACCGAAGGAAAATAACTCCAATCCTTCTTCAGGGCAACATGCTATATTATATGATATATCTTGGGAGTTGAAGGTCGCAGTCCCTTTCCCTCAGGCGAGTTCCTCACTTAACTTAAAAGAGGAAGGAGTCTTTGCGAATTCAGTAGCTATGCTATGTAATACACACCTGACTTCTACCTTCGTGTGTCAATGGATCTTTCACATACTCCCTATTTATTATGTTTCCCTATTGGTCTCACTACCATACCAAACCCTCCCTCCGGTCGCCTCGTTCCCTTGCTTTTCCATTGCTTTGATCCTCTGTCTCTGAAACCTTCCTTAATTAAGTGGAGAATTCCTTCGTACTTGAGTGTCCCAATGAGCCCGTAGGCAAGGTCCTTACTATTTTCACGCATGACATGAGGTTGTCTACCTCACTAGTATTTGAACTGGAATGCCAGGCGGAGGAGTGTAACTGCCTTATCGCGCTATCCGACTTGTATGTGAAAAGCATTTCGTACTCGTAACTGATCCCTTCCTAGCGAAAGGTGTGCTCCAATGAAAAGTACACAACACTAGTAGTGCCCCTTTTGACGACCAAGTCACAATGGAAACAATGTATCTCTCTGGGGATGCGAAGAATATTTGAAAGCACTTTCGAACCATCACACGGATTCCAACCCAACTGCCCATGATATGGTAAGAACGGAATGGAAGGGAAAAAAAAGTCTTCTATGCGCAGACGTGAAAGCTCTATCAATAGAACTAGCTTCTTTTTATTTAGAGAGGAACGATTCCCTCGTCTGAGAATCGTCATTCACGCACTATTCCTCCCCACTAAAAAAAGCGATTGAGAATCTCGGGAACCTAAACAAAAATGCAAAAGCTTCAGGAGCCAGGAGAAAGGAAAGAATAGTGACTTCCTGGGAGGAGGCGTAGGTGATAGGAAGCTAATCAAGGACAGGCTAAGGATTCGAACAGTCCGTGGGACCTTCAAGGAAGAAGTGAGATAAGCTAGGATGCATGTGATAGAGTAATCCCTAGCGAGTATAAGTGGATCAGCGCTTCTTTCTTACCCTTAGCTAAGCAGTGCCCTTCATTCAGGGGTTCAAGGATCGGTATCGAGATAGCAGTTCGAGGAATCCCTGACTTGCTTTCAGGTATGAAACAAATAGCAGTCCAGGTCTATAAGTAGGAAGGCTCAAGGAAATGCGAAGTATAGAGAGTATAAGATAAGCTAAGATCGAGACTCCCAGATACCAACGAGCGGGATTAGCTACCAAGCGGGGGAGCTTCAGGAGACTGATAGATGATAGGTAGGTGGGTGGGAAATCAAGAGAAGTGACAAATGAGACTCTTAATGGATTTGTCAATTTTCATCCTTTTTCATGGGGCAAAAGTAAGCCCATTCTTATAGCATCCAAGGAAAGAAAAATGCCCATGGCAGCTCTTAAAAAGATAGGAGAGGAGTGTGAGTCAGTCGAGTCGAGAAGCAACTCATTTTTAAGTTAAAAAAGTTTAAATAAAGGGCGATTTCCAAGTTTCAAGGAAGAGTGGATTAGCCTAGAATATCTTGATCCACTAGAAAAGAGAATTACCAGATACGAATACAAATACAGTTGGAGATCAATAAGCCAAAAGCTTTAAGAAAGCTATAGTAAAGGCAGATTACAGGAAGAGCACAGTCAGTCTTCTTCATAAGTTCCCTCCCCGTCAGGATAGGGCGAAAGTTGCTTTGTCTTTGTATTCAACGAGTGATTCAGAGTTGTCTTGCCTTTCTAAATTCAAGCATGTCTTTTATGCTAGTTCATCTATAGAACGTCAAGACCTTGTCTTCCGTAAGCTAGATACCCGAGAAAGTAGATTAAGGGCATACTTTTTCCTTAGAAAAAAGCCCACCCACGTCTGGGTCATAAGTTTGTCTGCCCATTAACAACAAGAAAGCCAATTCATAGCGCAAGGAGGATAAAGGAAGGGTAGGAGCTATCCAGTAGAATGCTAGGGCACAAAAGAAGAGGACCTCGCTACACGAATTTAAAGGAAAGCTCGGACTTCTAAAAGGCTTCGAATAACACATACAGAATATCGTTCATTTTTCCTCCAGCAAGGAGCAGAGCCAGTTCAACTGCCAGTTCAACTCATGAAATGGATGCTTTCGTAGGGACAGTATGCCTTTTGTCCCTTTCCGTGGAAGCCGAGAAAATTAAAAGAACTAGGTTCCCCCTTACTTAAAAGTAACAAGGCCCCGGGCCCTGATGGGTATTCTGCCCCTTCTTCAAAAGTGCTTGGAAATTGTGAGTCAAGATGTAATAGAAGCCATAAAGTCTTTAGTCTTTCTTTGCTTCAGGCAAGCTTCTAAAAGAGCATTACCCCACCCAGTCTGCTTTTGTTGAAGGGAGGAAGATTACAATGCCCTTTTGGCTCAGGAACTCTGTATCCTTAGATACTATCACAGGAAAAAAGGGAAACCCCGGTGTGCCATAAAAATGGATTTGAATAAAGCCTACGACTCAGTGCATTGGGATTTCATTATGGGGATTTTAAAAGTGAAAGCTGTTGACCTTCCTGCCCATCTGATTGAGTGCATTGCGGTTTGTATCACCACCCCCAAGTTCTCGGTCTCCATCAATAGGGGCTTAGCGAGTGTTTGAAGCCTCCTATCTCTTAAAGCTCCAGCAAGGTCCTAGCTTTAGGGGCTAGGGGCGTTTAGCAGACTTCTAGGCCTCACTGTTCTTTTATCTCTACTTAAACCCCTTCGTCACAATTTTCGTCCCCATCTACTTCCACGTCCGCTCCCGAAAACCAATCCATTGATAGTTCTCCCAACACCGAGCAGAAGGAGAGCTTGGACTTTCTATCGGACGAACTGCGAGGCTTTTGGAAGACTGAAATAATTAGAGCCGTACACGAAAGATTGGCGGAAATTGATCCACAAGGTAATATCGGACGGATTCGCGACGGAGAAATCGTGGGTGCTTTGAGGCTCGATTCCCCCCTTCGGACGCGGCAAGAAATGGAAGAAATTTTGAAAAATGTTTGGCAAAACCCATGGCCAAGTTACGAGGAGGCCGATAGAACCTCCATCTATCCCCGCATATGGGACCTTCTCGAAAAAAACAAAAGACCGGATATTTGATATTTATTTCATGAGGTAGAGGGACCTTCCACAATATCAAATACTTCCATCAAACAGTGTGGCCTTGGATTATGGATGAGGAAGACCCCTAACGCGGTTGAGGGGCAGCTGACCGAAAGGAAAGCGGGTAGGCCGCCTGCTTATTATTGTGAAGGTGGCACTCAGAAAACCGGGGTGCCGCCCTAATTACAAAATGCGAGGTACCGACGCCGGACGGGCGGACCTCTAAGGATCCGGTAAACAGGGTAGCCCCTGGTACGCTTGGGGCTGGATTGAATCCTTTTTTCGGTCAGGAGAGGAGGGGCCAAAGTAAGACAGTGAAAGAGAAAGCACTTACTTCACGTAAAGAGCAGAACTTCTTTCACGTACTGAAAGGCAGGCCTTTTTCATGGTGATTTTTCTTTTTTGATTGCTTTTGGAGAAGGGGAATGGTGAGGCGGGCCCCATCCACCAGATTACTTTCACTTTACAGACTGGAATGAATCCCAGGCACAGGAACTGGTTTAACAAAAGGGGTCGAGAACTACATAGATCTGATACCTTCTTCCGGGAGGTAGGTTATGTAGGAAGACAACTTTCCCCAGGTTGTTCCGATCCCAAACGGCCAAATAATCAATTAGTAGTATGCCGGAACTCTTTCTCTTAAGGCGCAGAGCGAACTGTCGGACTAGGAGCTGCGTTGTTTCATAAGAAGTTCCCCTCTAAATAGATGGCGAGAATCTGTTCTTGGTGGTAGGGCAGTAGGAAGTAGCCTTTTCTTCAAGCAGGGCTTTCTCGATAGCCAGAAGCTCTTCCTTCCATTAGTCATCTGGGCTTGTAGTTGCGTTGCAAGCAATTCTCTCTGTCAGGCATACCCGATAGTGTCCCCCATTTCGTTTCGCTTTCGAGCGAGGTCCTTATTTATTTTATGCAATTTCATTTCTTCTATAACAACAGGATGCTATTGCTTGCTGGCTACGAATCCCATTTCACGAAATGACTTTCCTTTCTTAGACTAAGTCTCTTACTCTTACTTGAGATCTTATCTTGTATTCTTTATAAGCTGTGTTACGAGTTCTAGCAAGCCTTAAGCTAGTTATAATTTATATTATAAAATACATCAAAGTGAGTACAGCAAGTCTTGAATCAGGTTTTTCCAAGGGTTGGAAGTTAGCTTTTCGTTTCTAGTCCTTGGTCATCAAGATCAAGCGAGTAGGAAAGGAGTGAGCCCCAAAAAGGTAAGGTTATAGGTCCAAGGGTCGCTCCTTCCATTTTTATCTATCATATCCTAGATAACTTACTGCACTTCCCCGTGATGGCTAACCTCCTTCTTTATTTCGGGGCTTGGCGTAGGGGCAATGGCTTTACAGGCGTAGAAACTTTTCTCCGGGTATTGTTTCTGTTGCAAGCAAGGGGTTAGGCTCGAAGCAACTAGGCTATCAGGGATCCACGGCCTTTCTTCCGTTTCTCAATATCAACTCCCGATTCTCGCTCCATTTATATCTATATTGATATAAACAAGTATTTCGTTTCGCTCGTACGTTCAATTTAATCACTTCGTAACCTTTACTTGATCACTGGACGGCTTTACCTTTGCTTTCAATCTGTCTTGTGTCACGTAAGCAAAACTCACTTGTTGGCTTACACAACTAGGCGTTAGGAGCGTAGAAGCGAGAGTGGGGTAAAACGAGTTTAATATACTTTACACGAGAGGTCAAGAGGCGGTGCCCGTATGGTTACCACCTAAAGCGGCTCTAGACTTTCCACCCAGGCGTAAAAACGGTTATTGACAAAACTTAACGATTAAGCTTTGCATGGGAAGCTGCCACCTGTCTGTAATAGGAACCGAGTCGCTAAAAGCAGGAGTTTCATCAGCATCGAGTTCTTGAGCCCACGGAACGGGGAGTGTTAACGAGTCACTAACCCGTAGTGCGTAAGAGTCACGTACCCCTTAGTCTGGGTAAAGCTTCCTAAACCTCGCGATTCGACCGTTGGAGCTGAGTCAATCTTGCCAAATTGGCAACTTGAATGTCTGGGTCTGTCCTATAGAATTGCTCATGGAACTTGCTTTCCAGATCGTACCAACTGTTAATAGAGTTTGGAGGGATGTTCATATACCAGGGGAAGGCCGATTTAGTAAGAGAGTTGGCAAAGAGCCTCAACTTGAGGTAGTCCTTGGACCTAGCTTCCCCGCACTGGACCGAGAACCGAGCTATATGCTCAATAGTCGACTTCTTCTCCTCACCGGAAAAGAGAACAAACTCAGGCACCTTATACCCCTTTGGAAACTGATGAACTCGGTCGATCCAATCAGGGTATGCTTTCCTAGCCGTCGGCCTCAGATGGACGAGACAAAGAACGCAACTCAGGGGGCGAGAACTCAGAGAGGTGGAGGTCCGGACAAGGCTAGAGCCAAGCAGAGGGATGGAGTAGGGGACGGTTGGTGAAAGTAGGCACGAGTGGAGAGGCAGGTGAGGAAGCGCAGGTGTAAAAGTCGAGTCTAGTATTTTTGCTTTCTTTCGTAGGCGAGTGAGAAGCGAGAGTGCAGGCTCGCCCCGAAAGCGAGCCGGGAGCGATCAAAGGCGATAAACGCTTGATTGTATTCTTGACTGATTCAATTGATAACGAGAGATAAAGGTACCCCGACCATGCCCAAAGGGGTTTAATAACTAGTAGTGGCGTGCTGAACTGAAAAGTACGGTGAAGCTTTCGGAGCGTAGTGAGGTGAGCCAGTGCCTGTTGGTGGTCAAGTCCCAGTGGAAGTGGAAGTTGTTGGGCGTTCAGGTTGCAAAGGAAGTTGGTGGGCTAACGGTGGTCCAGGTAAGGTAGGTGGGGAAGGCTCGCCACGAGATCGACCGATAGCTTTGACCCAACCCCGGAAGCGGAAGTGCCAGAGAGACGATCTTTGTGAGGCAGAGTGACATTCCAAGGTCAGGTATAAGGTGCTACGGGAACGATGTCTCAAAGGTCAGTGCCAAGGGCTCAACGCGGAAGCAATCCGCTGCTCACAGGGACCGTGCGGGCTGACGCTCTTCTCTCTCAGGCAAAGAAATGTGATTTTCACTTTCGCTGGTTCAAGGTAGGCTGCTTAAGCAGAGGTTGTTGTTGTTGTTGGCGTGAGTGAAGGCGTTCCTTCCGGTGGGCATGACGAAGCTAAGCTGGAACTAATTACGAAAGCATAATCGTTTTCAAGGCTAGGGAGTGAATTCAACTTTAGACAAGTCTAGCAAAGCAGCTCATCTGGTAACACGGTTATCCGTCCAACCTCTATCAATCGGTCTTTCCTCTTTCAATCGCTTGAATCGGTCCAACCGGTAATCTCGAATCTCTAACAATCGCATCTGTCTGACTGATGGGAGAGATCGGCTCTATGGCCGCTTTTCCTTAAACTTCAGCCCTCTTTAAGCTCTCTTCTAGGGAATTTGCTTGGTCTAGTAACAAGTCTCGATAAGCTGTCGCAATCAGGCAATTCGTTAAAAAAGATATCTTATCGATCTGTCTTTCAATACTTCCTATCTTCCTGCTGGGGAATCAGTATCTGTTGCAATCGCTCATTTGTTCTGTTCTGTCGCAACTCTCGCATCTGGAATACGGGAAAATCTTCCCATATTAACCTTTTTTGTAAATATCTTTTCTATTGCTTGTTAGCATTGGCTATCGGTCAATTTCGATTCCTTTCTTTATAAATATTTTGTCTCCTTCATTGATGACTATTCTAGAGTGACTTTCATCTATCTTATGAAATCTAAGAATGAAGTTCCTTAGCACAAGCGCTAAGCAATAATAATTCCTTTTATTTTCCGGTTATTTCATAATATGATAAAAAACTCAGTGTGGTATAAATGTTAAGATTTTGAGATCTGACTGAATTTGAAAGAAAAAAAGAAAGGGGAGAATAGTTCTCCAAGAACTTTCAAGCTTATCTGCAGAAACAAGGGATTGACTCTCAAACTACCTGCCCATATACCCCCAAGAATGGAGTAGCTGAGCGAAAAAATCGGCATCTTTGGAGGTTACCCGTGCTCTTCTCACCGAGATGAAGGTAGCTAATACTGGTAAGAAGCTGTCTTAACTGCATGTTATTTGATTAATCGTATGTCCGTTCTAAGTGGTAAATCTCCTATTCAAGTGTTGAAACCTGACTCACCCCTGTCTTTCCTATTTCTCTTCGTGTTTTTGGTTGTGTTTGCTTTGTTCATGACTTGAGTCCTCTCAGAAACAAACTTGATTATAAGTCTTTCAAATGTGTCTTTGTTTGGTATTCTAGCTCTCAGAAGGGCTAGAAGTGTTATCACCCCAAAACAAATAAAAGATTTGTGTCCATGGATGTCATCACTTTCTTTGAAGCTCACGTCAGTCAAGCAAGAAGGAAGGCAGGATTAGCTTTCAAGCAGTCTTCAAGCATGACATGAATTCAAGCCAGTCTGCTTCGGAGAATCTGATTCTACTTTCATGCCACCTTTCACTTCCCCGTGGCATTGCCTTTGATTCTGGCTTTAGATTAGGGTCTTGCTTACAATAGGAGATCAATCTTTCATTCTCTTTCCCTTCTTCTTTTGCCTAGACCGACTGCCCATGCTCACATCTCAGAACTCAGAAAACCGCATCCGGGCAACTCTTATCTCTTTCTTCCGTATGATAAAAGAAAGGTTTGGAACCCTCTCCTATCTAAGAAGACAGGGCACGCAACGGAAGACATGTAAAAAACAGTCGCTCTCGCCCCTATTCTCTCTTAATAACAGCCTCTCTCCCTCAATATCGGGCGAGGGAATCAAGCTCAATCACCGCTCAAGGCATAGGAGCCACTTTTTCCAAAATCCAATGTCAGGTTCTCCTCTGTTCTTTAAGGTAGGTGGGATTCATCAATCCGATATAGGAAATGGAGGGAATGGATCTCAACCAGAAATATGATACTTTGCCGCGGCTGGTTGATAGCAGCCCCGCTGCTAAGGAATTTTCAGAGGTAGGAATTAAACTCAAATCTTTTCCATATCAATATCTTTGAAACTAGGCGTGGCTTATCAGTCTGATTTCCTACTTATTCTCCTAGGATCAAAACTGGAAGAAGGTAGGTAAGCTCGATCTAGCTATCCAGTTTCGGATTGGACGGGGATGAAGCTAATCTTAAAAATGACATGGATAGGCTTTCTTCTCGCTCAGCGAGTTGCTCACCTTCCGGGGACAGAGGGGCTGGGAAACTTAAAGGTTGATCATCGAAGCCAAGGCAATAAGGATGAAGGAATTTGAGCGCTGATGCAGCTAAGAGCCACCTTCATAGTCGATTCATTAGGGTCGTCACCTTCGAGCCAACTAGTGGAAAAGTATCCACCGTTTTCTTTGTCTGTTAAGCCTCACAGCTTCCTAAAGAAAACTGCAATCGCAGTTTATCAACCACTCACAAGACCACCGAGATCTTCGACTTAGCTCCCAAAGGTAATCCACCCGGCCCTTCCCCAACCGGAGGGCGGAAGATCACGAAAGGGAGACAGAGTCCTAACTAAATCATAACACAAGCTACCATTCCATCTATCATATCAGTCGAGTCGATCCGATTCGTTCTTATCTATAGATAACGCAAGAGAGAACTTATGACCTCGCGGATGGAGAGGGATTCGAACCCCCGGTATTCCTATCAATACTTCGGTTTTCAAGACCGACTCTTTCAACCGCTCAGACATCCATCCCCTTCGCGCTTCGCCCGCCCTATCTATCCGCGCGCTGGCGGGTAGGGCCTTATCTATGTGATTCGCTGCGCTTGCTTGCGCCTATCGGCGGATTCTATTGCCTGCCGGTTAGCGAAACTTTTCCGGTAGTACGAATCGCTACGCTTCGCTTCTTTCTATATGATAATATGCACCTTGGTTGCTGCGCTCCCTGCGGGTAATAGCAAGAGAGTGAAGAAGGAATGATCCTCCAAACTAAAAGAGTGATTGAGTCCGACTCAAGCGAGTGAGTGAAAGGCGTGGCAAGAGAGCGAGTTCGACTCGCGAACGATCAGCAAGTGAAGGACCGATCCTTTTGTTTTGCGCCACCAATACTGTTGCGAGACTGGTACTTGGCGGCTCACGAGCAATATATAGACTAAGGTTGCCCATCACTCCCTCGCTAAGGCCCTTTCTATTCTCTTTCTAGTATGGTTCCTTCATAAGAACACGGAACGCCCAGCTTCGCAGAGCAGCTCTCTCCCCAGACCAGAGCATAGTGTGGAATCTGGGTCGTTTCATCGAGCACCATTTCTTTTAGATAGAAAGGTATTCTGACTTTATTGGATCAAATAAGAACCTAAGCCTTCTACTAGTTTGGACAGACTAAGCTCTATTTCATAGATTGGACTCTTTTACTGTGATTAGCCCCTACTAGTAAAAAGCTGTTCGTTCCCTGGATCCACGTGTTCCTAGTCGGGCCTAAATGGATGAATGAAGAAGCGCGCCCGGGTAGACTTCAAGAGCTCTTTCTCTGCGTATCCTCCTACTTCTTATTCTGGGGGTCATAGAAAGATACGAACCGCCTACTCTTTAAAGCCCTACCATTAGATTTAATAAAATGAAAGCTGCTTGCCCTCAGTAATAAAAAACAGCGATCCCTCCCCTTCTGTTACCTACTTTTACTCATATCTTCGCGGTATACCTCAATACAAGACAAGCACAGGAAAGGATATTCAATCAAAACCGGGCTATCACCCTATCTAAGCAGGTTTCCCCTCTCCTCTACGGAAGTCATCTTTGAATCTATTTCAGTTCCTGTGTCTATCGCTATCGTCCTATTTTCTCTCAATTGCCTATCCTTTATAGATGAGGGGGAGTACCTTAGCAGTAGCTTCCAACAACTTAAGATTGACCTCCTCAAGTGCCAGATATGAATGTTTTATTCATTTCATACGGGACTACTTACTTACCTAAAGTGAACTTTTGGCTTACCTAAAAAGTGGACTGAAGGAACTGACCTAAGCATAGCTCTCTCTCTCAAATAAAAATGCCTTTCATTTCTCTTTTAAGACCTTTGTCCTACTTATAGTCTCAGTCCTCCAGCCTATCGAAAGTCATCTTTTTATTAACATTAACCAACAACACATGCACTTTGTTGGCACTAAAAAAAAGGTTATTCAATCCACTAGTGCAACTGAAGGAATTACCTCTTCTGAACCGGAATAAGAAAGAGCTCATAACCACTACTTGTGAACAGCTCTCCTCAACTGAAGGCGCACCTACTGTTACTAGAAGTCTAGTCTCTCTCAGGTCCAGTTTCGATCTCGAACTACAACATAGGCGGGAAAAGAGATATTCAGAAAAGCCGATTTCCTGTCCTGTCTTAAGAACCTGACTCAAAAGAGAAAAGAAGACCGGACTAAAAGAGATCTCACTTTCGACGATTGAACTCCACTTTCATATCAGGCTTGCACTGGAATTCACTTTCAGGAATCCTTGCTCCTGGCTCATATTCACATAGGCCACTCATAAGAATAAGACGTTCAACTCCCTCAAACACGTGTAATTGAGAGAGTCAGAATATCAGTGCCTTGGGTAAATGTCTACCTTCGGGAGAATCTTACCGAACGACTTTCAAACCTGTCCTCTTCGCTTCCCAAGAGATTGGATTTAGGTAAAAGGGCCTTGTCGGCCACCGCTTGCTGACGACGGAACGCATCGTCAATAAAAGAAAAGGGTCCTCGCGTTGGACTTAGTGGGAAAGGTAGGGGTTCGGCATGTCCCTTGCTTGCGAACTTTTTGAGTAGGGCGCTGGAGGTCCCATTCCTCACGTTTACCGTTGTCCCCAGACTTCACTCTTTCAACACTTGTATACTTTACTCAGGCATGCCCCTGTCCCTGTCTCCTGTGATCCACCGATTCACTGAGTTCTTACCGCTGGGGTCCCTCTCTCTTAAAGCTCTATCAGACTTCCCCTTGCCGATTGAAGTGAAGAAAGCCTTATATTATATGGTCTCAACGAGAAAAGCCCTTTCTATCTTCTTAGTTATTAGTAAAGCCTAAAAAGGCCCTGCAATCAAAGTCAAGTGGTAACGAGCAAGAAAACGGATGCGCTAACGCGCAACGGCTTTCTAAAGCTCAATCCGTTGCTTCTTGCTTTCGAGCCGGAGTTTGCTGGGTAGCGAGTCCGTGAAGGTTAAATAAGACTTATGTTAAGCAAGTAGAGTAGTCAAGCCAAAGAGGAAAAAAAAAGCAAGAAGCTGTTTTCGTTCGATCGAGGGAATCAATCGTACTTTCACTGCTGTGGACCGGCTTTCATAAAGCACCTTTGGGCAGCAGCTACTATTGGGATCCAATTCCGAGATCAATTCGACAATGAAACTCTTTAAGCAATGCTATTTTCTATGTCATTTTTCTTGACGCGATACAAAAGACGACTTTCGAGAGTCACTTAGCCCCTTGACCTCTTCTCTCAAAAAAGACGCTGTGCGGGCAAGTAGATCAAAGTCAGAGCGGGGAGGGAATGTTTTCAGTTGTTGGAGTACGACTTTTCATTTCCTGTTCGGTCTTTCATTTCAATAAGTAGTCAGCTGCGGGCTAAGAGGCCTCGTAGTCAGACTTCACATTGATTGAAGCAGCTGTTGGAGAGAAGGCATCAGTCAGACCTGCAATTACCGGGTAGTATGCAGCGGCAGTTTTCAATCATACAATGTGTACTCGTAGTCTGACTTTTAGCGGTAGTCAGCTGTCCTCGTTCTCCTCTTTGAATTGCCCTATTGAGTAAGGGTCGGGTCGGTGTTTGCAAAAATGTCGAGCCGACGGGGTCAGGTACCAGTAGTGACAATGGCAAAGGGGGGAGCAGGACACTCGTTGTGCTAGTGGAATGACCCAACTGGACCTAGTCAGCCCGAACCGTTTTGTTTTGCGGTTCTAGAGGACCCTGAACAAGAAGAGGCAAAGATGCCAGATCTGGACACTGCGGAACCGGAAGAGATTGCTCAGGATGAATGTCTGGGTAACAAAGCCGAGGAGGTGTAGTCAAGGAGATAACTCCCGAGGAGAGTGATTGGCCCCAAAGAAGGGAGGATCTGGAAGAGAGGGTTGATACTGGGTCAACTATGGCAGTGACTGAGGGGGACTTGCTCTGTGATAAACATTTTTTTGACTCCAAACAAGAACCTCAGGGCAGCCAATCCTAAGAAAAGAGGTGAACCTGAGAAGAGCAGTAAGAGTAAGCGTTCAGGTGCTGGTGCTATGACCTTAAAGGTGGAAGATCCTCCCCTGGTTCTAACCACCCTGAATGAAGAGTGGGCGAATAAAATGCAGAACATATCAGAGATGTTGAATTCTAAGAAAGAGGGGGGATGGGGAAAGTCAAGGCCAAAGAACAAAAGACAAATAAGGGCTGCACAAGACTAAAAACCAGAGGCAGCGCTAAGGTGCGAGGGGAATGTAAAAACAACAATAGTTCCACATGAAGGTCCTTATATGGAATGTCAGAAAGATCGGTAAAGTCGAGAAGCATAGAGAGGCCTTTTAGAGCACAAGAGGCAGATTTTATTGGCTTGGTGGAAAGCAAAGTGAGGAGTGGAAAGGCGGCCAGAATTACCAGATGCTTGGGAAAGGATTGTAGTAAAGCCATTACTGTGGAGAATGAAGCCGGGAACGGCAGAATTTGGCTGATCTGGAATATAACTATGACATTAACGAGATAGAGAGATCTGATCAGGCTATCTCTTGTAGCTGCTGGGGGAAGGAAGGAAAGTAGGGTTTCCTTCCAGGACCGGAGAAGGTAAAACTCTGGGCGGGATGCCAGGTTTCGCCTACGCTACGGTTTCACAAGATTGAACCTTCTTTGTGAAACCGAAGAAAAGGAGTTCCAGAACACGAGGGAATGGACTTTCATTCCCAGGACCGCCCCGTCTATGTACTCGGGGCCTCCCCCGATTGCTGGAAGATGCGCGCGATACGATAAAGGCCCCTGGGAGAAACCAATGAAAAGCCAGGGTAGAGCCTCGGAGCCGGCCCAAGCGAAGATCGGCACTCGCAGGCTTGAGGAGCAGCCCGAAAAAGGGAAAGCCGTGGAGACGGCAGACTCGCCAGTCAGGCACACCGTGAGGCTGACTACAGCAGACCGGGAGGTTACAATTCCTGTTTTCCTGTTTCAATTTCCGGGAGTGAATGTAGGAAGTGCAGACGGTGGATCAGGTGTGAACATTCAACCAAAGGCGTCTTGGGGATCGGCAATAGCTAAGCATTGTGGCCATCACAGTTCCAGCTACGTATGGCTGGCGTACAACCTACGGGCTTCTTAGCCAAAAGAAAAACAAGAAAAAAGTCTGCCTTCTTTGGTACCTTTAGTCCAATCTTAGACAAAGAGCAAGGAGGATATGAAGCACTGCTGGGTAGACCATGGCTCCAACCAGGTGGTTCATGACTGGGCTAATAAAAAGAGTCTCAAGCAGGGAAACGCAGGATGGAAGGCGGAAAAGGCTTGGCTTTGTTTCACAGAAAAAGGACTAAGGAAATTGAGTTTTCGTAGTGGTGATGCTGGCGTCAGTTGACCCGGTTGATAAATAAATAAATATTTTTTTCATTTATTTATATGCAAGATCGAAGACGCGATTCGCGCGGGTCTGCTTTTTTTTAAGAAAGCAAGGAGGTGATTTGTTCGCTGGGCGATTCAGCGAGCCAAATCGCACTAATGCGATTCATTCGCCTACTATCCTATAGAGCAATTCAACCTCTTAGTAAGACTAGGGCTAGGAAAACTCATTCTATCTGGGGCCAGGTAGGTGAAGCGTCTAGCTTGGGGGGGGGCGCGCCGAATCCCTGAAAGGCCTTGGTGATTCTCCAATTTTGAAATATGAAGATAGAAAACCATAATTATTCCAAACTTCACTTCAATAGTCTCGTATCCATGCTGCCTCGACTTTAATTTAAACTCGATGTTTGTTAACTAAGCGGGACACCCCCAAACTCTTTCTTATCAAAGCCCTTCCCCTTGTACAGCCTTACCAGGCTGTTTTCATTATGTGTTCTTTGCGGGAGGTTAGGAGTGAATTAAGCCAATGCGTACAAATAGACAGACCAGGCTCATCCTTTTATGTTGAGGTCGCAAGTCTGTCTATGATTAAGAGTCTAGGTGGTGTTGAAGCTGGCTCATTCATGCTAGTCATCTTAGAGCTATGAGTCAGAACAATGTTCACCAACTCTTCCATAGTAATCTTGTTCATATATCGAAAAAGCTTTAGAATATGAGTTTCCATTGTTATATTAAAGTCTTTTGTCTCCTCCCCAAGGTAGCATTGCCGAGCGGGCGATCCCTGTCTTGTTTATCCAGCTAGCTTTTCCCCGTGGTACTCAAATTATATTTGTGACAGCTCCTTCGGCTCGGCTACTTTTTTTTTAAGGTAAGGTGGGATCTTTACATTCTCAATAAAAATGCCTATCTATAAAGCGCTGAGTTGAAGAGGGAACAAGTCCCACAGAGAGATGATAAGTGGGGGAAAGAGTGAAATTACAACCTCTTCTGGAATGGAAGACCTCCCGTCCACTGACTACAAGACTGCAGCCGCCTCCAAGTTAGCTTGACGGTCAGCTAAATGAGTCCCTTCCCTCTTCACATGATGAATTTTAACTCAACATATATTGAGAAATGTTTTCTCAGGATAAAGCATAGGCGCCCAGGTTCTTGATTATTACCATTCGTCCATCTAATCATGTTAAGAGAACCCCTTTTTGTTTGATATGATGACTTGAAAAGAATCAATAGTTTGGACAAAACTATGGCCATGCAGGAGAGTTTCTGCTTCTGCAAAGGTTGCATCTTTGATCCCTAGAAGGGATCTCTGTTCAATTCCACATGACAGCACTATTTCCATCTCTTATGACCCCACCATAATCCTAATTCCAAGAGTAGCCTTCCCTACTCCTTCAAATGTTATTTGAAGATAAAATTTCCACAAGATTGAGATAGATATGTTTGAATTTAAATAAAAAAAAGTAATGAAATAAGACCTCGTCATGTTCATCCTTACTAGCATCCCATACAAAAAATCAAATCTTTTTTTTCTTTTTATGGTCTGGATTT